ATTTGATTCTAACATTATCTATTAGAAATGAATTTTCTAGGATTTGACTACGTACCACTAAAGGATTTAATCGCAAACTTGACAAATAACCCAGACACTCTAAATTATCTTTAGATAATTGATTTATCTTGACCTTTTTTGATTGAAACCATACGGAAAAATAATATTGCCATAACTTAACAAAATAATATTTCCATTTATTCATCAAAAGCGGCGTATCCTTTGTTGCCAGAATGCATTTTCCGTGATATCTAACATAATGTATGAAAGGATCCTTGAGCAACCCTAGGATCGCCGGAAAATTATTAACAAAGACTTTTAAAAAGTGTTGTATTTTTCCATATAATAAAATTCGCTCAAAAAGGACTTCATAAGATGTCGATCGTAAATGAGAAGACCGCTTGCGTAGAAAAAAAAAGATGGATTCGTATTCACATACATGCGAATTATATAAGAACAAGAAAAATCTTGGATTAAAAATTGATTTTTTTTTAATATAAAAATTCTTCCAATTGCAATACTCGTATAGACAGAACCGAAAAAAATGCAAAGAAGAGGCATCTTTTACCCGGTAACGTAGGGTTTGAACCAAGATTTCTAGATGGATGGGGTAAGGTATTAGTACATCTAACACATAATTAAAATGTGATAATTTGTCTTCTAAAAAGGGAAATATTGAATGAATTGATTGTAAATTATAAGATTTTTTTAATTGTTTTCCTTCGAAAGAGGACCCTAATCTTAGGGAAAATGGAATTTCTACAATCACTGCAAATAAAACAGATATCATTTGATAATAGAAAAGATTGGTATGCCCAAAAAAGGGATTTTGGTTCAAATCCTTAGTGGGAATAATCAAAGGATTCTGTTCATACATTCGCAAAATTAAGCGTTTCACAATTAGTGAACTATATTTTTTGTGATAATCCGCATTTTCCAAGAAAATAGAGCAATTTCGATTTAATCTATTTAAATCATGATCATAAGCAAGTACATAAATATACTCCCGAAAAAGAAGTGGATATAGAAAACTCTGTTGCCGAGCCCCATCGAACTCTAAATATCCTTGAAATTTCTCCATTTGGATTGAAATTCGATTTGAACTGAAAGTAAAGTCTTTATTTTCTTAAGTTCTCCAATGACACATAGTGCGATACAGTCAAAATAAGGTATTAGACTACGAAAGCAATAGATACCTCATAAACAGGTAGACTGCTAACCGGATTCTCTATCTTTAATAGGTTTCTGTTCGTTATATTATAGAATAACAAAACAAGATGATTAGAAATCCTTTATTTTTAAAACCTAATCGCTCTTTTGATTTTGGAAATATATATTTTTTTATCAATATACTGCTTCTTTTACACATCCATCTCCAACCTAACCCAAACGGACTAGGGAAAAAATAATTAGGACTCATGAAAAAATTTATAATAACACGCAAGAAAAAAATTCCTTCCCATACCCGTATTAGGCACTAATCCATTTTTAACATTTAATTAGATCGGGTAATTTTTCAAATTACGAATGGAAGCTCGTTTCTTTTTTTTTTCTGGAATCAGGAAAACTGGTTTTTTTATCCATCCATTTATATTTATTCTCTGGACCCAAATTGGAATTCTTTTTTTTTTGCGACACTGAAAACCAGGTTGTACCGATCAGGAAAGCAAAAAAATTTTATACGAATTCTCCCTTGATACGACATGCTATTTTTTCCATTCATTCCTTTCAGGATCAGTCGTGGTCTTACAAACTCTACCGCAGATCTGGACGAATCCTTTTCTTCATACAAATGTGTAAAAGATGCTAGTCGCACTTAAAAGCCGAGTACTCTACCGTTGAGTTAGCAACCCCCAAAAACAAAAAAAAAGTAAAGTACTGCAAATTATGTAGATACAACCAGAATAAAAATAAAAAAATACAGGCATGTGTGCATCATAGAGAAATGGATCCATTTCTCTATGAGAGAATTATATTTGGTCAATACACTCTTGTCAATATGATTGTGAATTTTTAATATAGCGAAAAGAATAGAAAAAATAACTAAAAAAGCTTAACCCCTTGGTTTGTTACTTTACATACAATGAATGAAAACTAAGCCAGTTAGGGTAATCTCAAATCTTTTTATACTTTTTTAGACCCATTTTTTTTATGGCCTTTAATTTTTTATTAATAATTTAGTCATTATTCATATCGATCTAATATATATTTAGAAAATAATATTTTAATTAATATATTATTTTCTATTTCTATACAGTATTTTTTTTATTTATAAAAAAATTAGAATTTCTATGGATCAAAAATTATTTTCATAAATTTGTTTATGATTATAAAACATAGTATTTGTTAGCAGAGTATTTTTTAGTATTCGTACCATTCGTACCTTAGTAGGAATACTAATAATAAATCGAAATTCTAATAAATAAAAATAAATATGATGGAAGCTAAAAAGGAGGAAAGAAAAGAGGAGATAAAATTTGATACCAAGCTATATACGAGTCTTTCACATCCTCTTTTTTATTTTTATATTTAATTAATTCACTTTCGTTTTATTAAGACTTAATTCCGTAAAAATCCCTGCCTTCTTTGAAATATCATGAACTGTTCTTGTTGGTTGAGCGCCTTTGTTAAGGAAATCGAGAATAGCAGGAAGATTTAAATAAGTTTGATTAGTTATCGGATCATAAAAACCCACTTTCCGAAGATCTCGTCCTTCTCTTCGGGATCGAACATCAATTGCAACGATTCGATAAACGGCTCATTGGGATAGATGTATATGAATAAACCCCCCCTAGAAACGTATAAGAGGCTTTGGCCTCGTACGGCTCGAGAAAAAATTAAATGAGTATGAAGTCAACTCTCTGTATCAAATCTGTATCAAATTAAAATATTAAATAGATTAATAAAAAAAAAATTAGTCAATATTGAAACCCTAAATATTTTTTTCCACAAAAAGCATTCATTCGTACCAGTCGTACTCTCATAACTCAAGTTAAATAACTCTCAAATATCTCAACAGAGAATCCTTAAGTACTCTTTTTATTGAGTAGTCTCTAACCCTTTTTTTGTTTGTCTCATTTTTTAGAATCCATTTTGATTCTTCATTCTGATCTAGTTGTTCAAACAACTGAAAACTGGATTTCCTTGTTTCAGGATTCTTTCTCCTTACTTTGAATCTTTGGGTTTAGACATGACTTCGGTGATCTTGAATCGTTTTATTAAAAAAGGGCAGCAACAAGCCCCTTATTTTGTTTATGATTCCTTTTCTTTCTATCAAAGAATCATACAAACGCTTGATTCACGCATGATAGATTTTTGATTCAAAGAATTTTACAATTTTAAGAAAATTTCCTTTTCCATTGTAAAATTACTTGAAAGGGCTTTTTTTTTTCAATAAAAAAAAAAGACTTACGAAGTTGTTCCAACTTATTGATTCGCACTAACCCTAGATCCTTACTCCTGCGAAAGGACTAAAAACTTTCTATTCTCCTCGAGCTCCATCCTGTACTCTTTTTTATATTCCAAAAAAGTGTAGGACTCTAGTAAAATAGAACACAAAATGTCGAGCCAAGAGCACCTATATGCCTATATAAAAGTGGCGGATCAAAAAATCCACAGCAGATCATGTCCTTCAATTCAAGTCGCACGTTGCTTTCTACCACATCGTTTTAAACGAAGTTTTACCATAACATTCCTCGAGTTTGTGTAATTGATTCAATTATGGAATCATGAATAGTCATAGTTCAGTCAGTATATCGTAATCTATACTTTTTCTTTCTCTATGAATGGAATAGTGAATTTACGCGTAAAAGGTTCAGTCAGAATTCAAATGAATCCCATATTAGATTGTATATATGTAAAATGTAAATTTGAATATATATCTATATTTATATATCTATATAAATATAGATATATAAATATAGATTTTTTTTAATTAAAACTCTTAGAATCTACGGTTCTACCTTACTTACCCGCATCACATACAAATAAAAAAAGCAAATCTTTTTTTATTTTTTTTATATTTAATTTTTAAACAGAAAGAGAAAGGTGGTGTACAAAAGCAATAGAAGATTGATTCCGGAATAACTGTACTCTGGGACGGAAGGATTCGAACCTCCGAATAGCGGGACCAAAACCCGTTGCCTTACCGCTTGGCTACGCCCCATTTCGATTTTTATTCAAGACTACTAAAAGAGTAATATTGCTATTGGTTGTTCGTCAATTAAATTTCAGCCCAAATTAAATATGCATTACATTGGTGCTAGAGTTTTGACACGTGTAGATAGCAAATCAAACTGACTTTATTGATCATTACATAGAATTCAATTAAGATATTGTATGAAAATATTATTTCTTTAATTCTCATAAGAGAATGAAAGGATTTTTGATTGAGTAAGTTCAACAAAGTCTTTTTAGTTTAGACTATCTTTCTTTATTTTTTTCCTTATATTAAAAATATATTAATAACTCAATCAAAATTCAAAATTTAATTATCCACAAGAACACCCATTTTTGTTATGCTTAATATATTTAATTTGATCAGTATTTGTTTGAATTCTGCTCTTTTTTCAAGCACTTTTTTAGTCGCCAAATTGCCGGAGGCCTACGCCTTTTTGAATCCAATCATAGATGTTATGCCCGTAATACCTCTTTTCTTTCTTCTCTTAGCCTTTGTTTGGCAAGCCGCTGTAAGTTTTCGATGAAATTCTTAATACTGTCTTAGAAAAATTAACGATTTTTATTTTTTATTCTTCCAACAATTCAAAAGATCAAAAAAAATCTTGAAGTATGAACCAACTCTCAATCCAAACATTTAATTTTTTTTGTAGCCATACTAAATCTGGATCATTCTATTTCCTAAATTTTATCCTCTTTTCCCTAAATGAAAGAACCTAATTAGATTCGAGTTCATCAAAAAAATATCTAGATGTTGGTATGCAAATCGGTTTGAATATGAAAGACTCGACTATTATCTTATTACAAATGACTTTCTGAAACTTTATTTTTTTTTTTATTTTTTTTTCTAGAAAAAAAATAAATGACTTGATTTATTGGTATAAAAATTAGATATTTGGTATAAAAATAGAGAATCTATTCTCTTTTTTTTTTTCAAAAAAAAAGAAGATCTTGGAGATTTTGTAATGCTTACTCTCAAACTTTTTGTATATACTGTAGTTATATTCTTTGTTTCTCTCTTCATATTTGGATTCCTATCTAATGATCCAGGACGTAATCCGGGACGTGATGAATAAAAAAGAAAGGTTTTTTATTGCTTTATTTAATTAGTGGAAATGTGCGAATTTTATTAGGATTTTATCTATTACACATCATCAAAAGGAGAACGGGAAAGAAAGGGATTCGAACCCTCGGTACGATTAACTCGTACAATGGATTAGCAATCCAACGCTTTAGTCCACTCAGCCATCTCTCCTAATCGAAAAGGGATACTTAAATTAGGTTCCATTAGACAAAAAAAGGCTTGAAAAAAAACCTTCTCCACTTTATTCTTACAAAGCTTTCTTTTTGTGTCTATAGATTATTCTTTATATTATATATATTTTTTCATTTTCTATATTTTATTATAGATATAATTTTATTATTATTATATAAATATATTTATCATCTATATTATATCTATATAATATATATATATGACTATTATATAACTTTTTTTATAGAACTTTCTCAGTAATTCTATTTACATAAAAAATGTAGATAAAGATTAGATAAAGAAAAGGCTCGAACTCGAAAGAGAAATAAAGAAAACCACAATAATAGAAATAGAGAATCCGTTTTTTTGTCTCGCCTAAACACAAGTAAAAGATCTTTTTTATTTTAATAGCCTGGCCTGGTCAGTCCCCAGCCGGGCCTTTTTTGTTAAATAAAAAGACTCATCCGATGGATTTTTAGACAAAAAAGATTTCAAATTGAAAAAAAAAGGAATCCGCTTTTACTAATTTTATTAAGTCTACGTTAGAATTTTATCATTTTTTTTTCATATTTTTTTTATTACACTCCCGATTACTTTGTTCGACAAAAGGTCAATTTATATGCAATAATTGCATTGTAGCGGGTATAGTTTAGTGGTAAAAGTGTGATTCGTTCTTTTAACCCCTTTAATAGTTAAAGGGTCTCTCGGTTTGATTAATCTTCCGATCAAAAACTTTATTTCTTAAAAGGATTTAGTCCTTTACCTTTCAATGAAAGATTCGAGGAAGATTATAGATTCTCGTAATTTATATCCAAAGACTATAATCAATTGTAAATTTGGATTATGAAATTCCGAAACATAATTTTTGAATTGGATGACTATTTACAATTCAATAAGTATAACAAGAGGATCCATGGATAAAGCTAGAAAAGTTTCTTTCTAATCGTAACTAAATCTTCAGTTCTATTCAGTGTTTGGTATAGAAAAAATTGAAGCAAAATAGCTATTAAACGAGAACTTTGGTTTACTAAAGACATCGACATATTATATTGTTTTAGCTCGGTTGAAACAAAATACTTTTCCTAAGGATTCCGTTAAATCGAAATAAAGAACGAAGTAACTAGAAAGATTGTTCGAGTTCGCCTTTTCTATCTTCTAGAAGGATCATCTAGAAAGCAAAATTTTCTGTGAAAGCACCCATACGTAAAAAAAAGCTAACATAGATGTTATGGGTCAATTTTTTATTTTGATTTCGTTCCCATCTTTTTTTATTTGGGAATTTCCCCATCCATCATAAAGGAGCCGAATGAAACCAAAGTTTCATGTTCGGTTTTGAATTAGAGACGTTAAAAATATAAAAATGATCAATCGACGTCGACTAAAACCCTTAGCCTTCCAAGCTAACGATGCGGGTTCGATTCCCGCTACCCGCTCTAAATTCTATTTTATTAGAGACAATTTTCTCTATTAGAATTGTCTAATAGCAATTGTGTATTGAATTTACTTCAATACACAATTGCTAAAAAGATTTAGCACATTCTTTTTTTTAACAATTGAAAGTCAAAAAAAGCGAAAAGCGTCCATTGTCTAATGGATAGGACATAGGTCTTCTAAACCTTTGGTATAGGTTCAAATCCTATTGGACGCAATATCAATATATTTATATCTATATTGATATTTATCTATTATTTCCATTTATATATATTATATATAATATTTTTTTATTCCATTTAGAAAAAAGATAAAAAAGAAATAAAATTAAGAAAGAAATTCCGAATGCTTTAAGATTTAATATTAAACAGATATTAGTTATACACTTCTTTCTATTATATATATACTTAACTTAATATACTTCTATTTAATAGAATTTCTTAAAAATTTAATTAAAGAATAAAATTGACTCAAAATTATAAAAAAAGAATGATCCATTTCTTTTTTTATAATTTCTCCTGAAGTAGAAAACGTTCCAGTTGCTCTTGAATACCTTCTTTCAAAAAGCTTTCTGCTTCAGCGGTTAATGTCTTGGTAGAGGATATGATTTCTTGGAACTGAGGTTTATTCGTTTTTAA